GAATTGGGAGTTCCTATCGTAATGCATGACTACTTAACTGGGGGGTTCACCGCAAATACTAGCTTGGCTCATTATTGCCGCGACAATGGTCTACTTCTTCACATCCATCGCGCAATGCATGCAGTTATTGATAGACAGAAAAATCATGGTATGCATTTTCGTGTACTAGCTAAAGCATTACGTATGTCTGGTGGAGATCATGTTCACGGTGGTACAGTAGTGGGTAAACTGGAGGGGGAACGTGAGATGACTTTGGGTTTTGTTGATTTGTTACGTGATGATTTTATTGAAAAAGATCGAAGTCGTGGTATTTTTTTCACTCAAGACTGGGTCTCTATGCCAGGTGTTCTGCCCGTGGCTTCAGGGGGTATTCATGTTTGGCATATGCCTGCCCTAACCGAAATCTTTGGGGATGATTCCGTACTACAGTTCGGTGGAGGAACTTTAGGGCACCCTTGGGGAAATGCACCCGGTGCAGTAGCTAATCGGGTGGCTTTAGAAGCATGTGTACAAGCTCGTAATGAGGGACGCGATCTTGCTCGTGAAGGTAATGATATTATTCGTGAAGCTAGCAAATGGAGCCCTGAGCTAGCCGCTGCTTGTGAAATATGGAAAGAGATCACATTCGAGTTCGAGCCAGTGGATAAGCTAGATATATAGACAAAATAAGCGCGTATAATTCAGCAATTCCTGTTTGTTCTCCTAATTGATTGCAATGAAACTTGGCCCAATCTTTTCCTCAAAAAAAGAAAGATTGGGCCAAATCGGATAAAGAATAAACATCTTATACTAATACTATACTATGAACTATGAGGGTCTTTGTGTATTTACATATATCTTTTTTTATATGTACAGACCTTACGATATACAATACAATATACAAGTATATACAAAATCTAAACATAAGAAAATAAGATCGAAGGAAGACTAAACAACTTATCTATTCTATTATTTATTGTTGGAGCCATAGGCTGAATTATGGATCCTTGGGATTGGATTGGTGGATCCTTTTATATTCTTTAGTTTCAGGCCATAGATCAAGCCAAGGGAAGGATTCCTTATACCCCTATCCTGTATATTGTCTTTTTCGTTCCCTATTGTCTTTTTCGTTCCCTGTTGTAATATAAACTCATTTTCTTATTTGACTATATGACACGAGATTCTACGAGACGATAATTCATTTTTAATTTATGGGAAGAAACAACTATGTATCTTTTTGATGAGAATTGAAAGTTTTACATGAGAAAAACCTGTCTTTATACTTTATATATCATATATCTTTTTTTGAGGAAAAGATTCTATCATAATCTCTATTCATAATATTGAAATGATTCACCGGATTCCTCAAAAAGAGAATCTTTTCTTTTCAAGACTTGCTCGTTTTTCATTAACAATCTGAATTATTGGATCATATACTTCATTTGAATTCTGATGAGAAATAAAAAGAAAAAAAAATAGTAAAATGATTTTTTCTTCATCGAATGACTATTCATCTATTAGTATTAGGTTTTTATCAAATAGGGGGCAGAAAGAATCTATGGAAAAATGTTGGTTAAATTCTATGTTGTCTAACAAGAAGTTAGAACATAGATGTGGACTAAGTAAATCAATGGATGATAGTCTTGATGCTCTTGGACATACCAGTGGAAGTGAAGAAACTATTCTAAATGATGCGGAGAAAAAGATTCCTAGTTGGGATAGTTATAGTTTCAGTAATATTAATTATCTAAATTATTTATTTGATAACAGGAATATTTGGAGTTTGATCTCTGATCATACTTTTTTAGTTAGAAATAGTAATGGTGACACTTATTCTGTATATTTTGATATTGAAAATCAGATTTTTGATATTGACAATGCTAGTTTGAGTGAACTAGAGATTCTTTTTTCTAGTTATTTGAATAGTGGGTCTAATAGTAGTAATTACTACTATTATTATTCCATGTATGATACTCAATCTAATTGGAATAATCACATTAATAGTTGCATTGATAGTTATCTTCATTTTGAAATCAATAGTGACATTTACAGTGGTATCGACAGTTACATTTTTAGTTTCATTTGTACGGAAAATATAAGTAGTATTGAAAGTGGAAATTCTAGTATCAAAACTAGTAGTAGTTCTTTCAATAGAATAGAAAGATCTAATGATTTCGATATAAATACAAAATACAAACAGTTATGGGTTCAATGTGAGAATTGTTATGGATTAAATTATAAAAAATTTTTTAGTTCAAAAATGAATATTTGTGAACACTGCGGATATCATTTGAAAATGAGTAGTTCAGATAGAATCGAACTCTTTATAGATCCTGGCACTTGGGAACCTATGGATGAAGATATGGTTTCTATGGACCCCATTGAATTTCATTCAGAGGAAGAACCTTATATAGATCGCATCTCTTTTTATCAAATAAAAACGGGTTTAACTGAAGCTGTTCAAACGGGCGTAGGTCAACTAAATAGTATTCCCATAGCAATGGGAATTATGGATTTTCAGTTTATGGGAGGTAGTATGGGATCCGTAGTAGGTGAGAAAATCACCCGTTTGATCGAGTATGCTACTAATCGATCTCTACCTGTCATTATTGTGTGTGCTTCTGGAGGAGCACGCATGCAAGAAGGGAGTTTGAGCTTGATGCAAATGGCTAAAATATCTTCTGCTTTATATGATTATCAATTAAATAAAAAGTTATTCTATGTATCAATCCTTACATCTCCTACAACTGGCGGAGTTACAGCAAGTTTTGGTATGTTGGGAGATATCATTATTGCTGAACCTAATGCCTACATTGCGTTTGCGGGTAAAAGAGTAATTGAACAAACATTGAAAAAGACAGTACCCGACGGTTCACAGGTAGCTGAGTATTTATTCGATAAGGGCTTATTCGACCCAATCGTACCACGTAATCCTTTAAAAGGTGTTCTGAATGAGTTATTTCAGCTACATGGTTTCCTTCCCTTGAATCAAGATTAAAAAAAAAAGATTGAAATTCTTCATTTTCAAATGGAAGTATAGCACTAGCTTCAGTTATTTTTATTTGTAGCGCATACGCATTTAGTTCATTATAATGAAAAAAAAATAAAACTAAGAAGATGGTATTTTCTTTGGAGACATCCGTTATAAATGTAGTAAGAGTTAGAAGTTTTGGATAATGACTTTTTGACCCGGATCCCTTTTTTATTCTACCTCTCTTCCTGATTAGGAATAAGCATCCCTCTATTGACAAGATAAAAAAGAATTTCTTTCTCCTTCCGAGAAATCCGGGAAATAAAAATAAATTTCTCCGTCCTTTTGACATATTCATATATAGAACAACGAAAAATAGATAAAAAAAGATATCGAAAAAATGAAAAGAAAATATTAAATAAAAAGAAATAAGAAATCTCAAATCAAAGAAAGAAAATAGAAATATTCAAATAACAAATAATAAGAATACAGAAGTTCTTTCTATTTAGCGAAAATCCCCGTTTTTCACTAGGAATCCCTGTTTGTTGGATAAGATTGGTTAAAGTCGGGAACTCATAAGAAACTCTTTTCTATCTTTCCTTTCAAAGAAAAAAAGGTGTTTTGATGAAAGGAAAGATAGAAAGACGATGAAGATAAAGATGGGAGAAGAAGAATCCAATTTCTTAAAGCGGATTCTCATAAATATTCGTGTAGAAAGAGGAATAGGTACACTTCATTGAGTTCTACATTCGTTATTGGTTATGAAATATTTCATATTAATATTATCTTAATATTCTATCTAATAGATAGACTTATCATAAGATATATTTATAATTATAATAGGTACAAATATGAAATTGAGGTACCCATTCTATGATAGATTTTAACCTTCCCTCTATTTTTGTTCCTGTAGTGGCCCTAGTTTTTCCGGCAATCGCAATGGCTTCTTTATCTCTTTATGTCCAAAGAAATAAGATTGTCTAAATATGATGGGACCAAATCTCATCAATTTATTTCAAAACTGGATCATCATACAGATACTTTTTTAATGTAATATGGTAGGATATATGATATGTGGCTTTTCCGAAAACAAATGGAAGAGTTGTTTTGTTATGTATGCCGATGCATAATATACGCATTAATGCATGTATATGCGGTTATAGCTTAATCAATTAAATGATTAAATTCAAAATGATCAGCAAATCTTTTTTGAAAAATATTTGAAATAGAAACTAAATTTATCTAACCAATTATTCCTAAGAGTTCCTGTCGGAATGCTGCTAGTTGATGAAAGTTACTTCGGGATCAAGCAATAAAAGTCGAGTCAAATCCTTTTGGATTATTCTCTCAATTCCAATCGAATGCAACTGGATCTAGTATAGTATGAACTGGCGATCAGAACATATATGGATAGAACTTATAACAGGGTCTCGAAAAACAAGTAATTTTTGCTGGGCCTTTATCCTTTTTTTAGGTTCACTAGGATTCTTAGTGGTTGGAACTTCCAGTTATCTTGGTAAAAATATGATATCCGTATTTCCTTATCAGCAAATTCTTTTTTTCCCACAAGGGATCGTGATGTCTTTTTATGGGATCGCAGGTCTATTCATTAGTTCTTATTTGTGGTGCACAATTTCATGGAATGTAGGTAGTGGTTATGACCAATTCGATAGAAAAGAAGGGATAATGTCCCTTTTTCGTTGGGGATTTCCTGGAAGAAATCGTCGCGTCTTCCTTCGTTTCTTTCTGAAAGATATCCAATCAATCAGAATGGAGGTGAGAGAGGGTCTTTTTCCTCGCCGTGTTCTTTATATGGAAGTCAGGGGCCAAGGAGCTATTCCCTTGACCCGTACCGATGAGAATTTGACTCCACGAGAAATTGAACAAAAAGCTGCCGAATTGGCCTATTTCTTGCGCGTACCCATTGAAGTATTTTGAAATGAACTGAAGAATAAATCTCAGCATGAGAGAAGGAACTTAATACATCTCAAAAGCAGGAGGACGTATATGGAACAATATTAATAAAATCTAATATAACTAATCAAAAATATAACTAATCAAATAGAATATATTAAAAAAAAATATATGAAGGAGAATAGAAACTATTTTGTATACGCATACACATGGTGTCCAGCTTCACTCTTTATACTAGTAAAAGGTCTAATAATTATAGATTCATCAAATATCCTAACATGTCTTTTGTTTTCGTAAAAAATAATTCCTCTTTTTAGGCCTTTGAATTGATACCCTATCCCCGCGCTGCGGTTAGACAGTGAAATCTTTCGAATTCAAAATAGAAATAAAAGAATTAAAGGATCCGGTTCCGGTAGGGTTCGTCTTTAAATCCAAATTCTATTCGTTAGTTCAAATGGGTTTTCGAGTCTTCATCGAAAGGAATAAATGAAGGGAAAATTGGTTACAATTTGCCTAATTGTGATCTCTGGAATATGGAAATAATATTTACTTCTTTTTTTTTTCATTTTAAAAGGGCCCTTCTTCTATGTTCTATTCTAGATTATTCTAGATCCAAAGACTCAATTCTTACACAAAAACAAAAATAGGAAAAGATCCATAGGTTCGATACCTTATTCTTGTTTTCTTGTTAGAGTTATAGGCTCTTGTTATATAATTCGTGCTTCATAGAAATCTCAGATAGAATCGACAAATGAAACAGGTTCATTAACAATTCACATCATGGATACAGAATGAAAAAAAAGAAAGCATTGGCTTCCCTCCCATATCTTGTGTCTATACTCTTTTTGCCCTGGTGGATTTCTCTCTCATTTAATAAATGTCTAGAAACTTGGGTTATTAATTGGTGGAATACCAGGCAATCCGAAATCCTTTTGAATGATATTCAAGAGAAAAATGTTCTAGAAAAATTTATGGAATTAGAAGAACTATTCCTGTTGGACGAGATGATAAAGGAGTACTCGGAGACACATATGCAAAGGATTCGTATAGGAATGCACAAGGAAACAATACAATTGGTCCAAAAACACAATGAATCTCATTTCCATATCATTTTGCATTTCTCTACAAATCTAATCTGTTTCGCTATTCTAAGTGGTTATTTTTTTCTGGGTAATGAAGAACTTTTCATTCTAAATTCTTGGATTCAGGAATTTCTCTATAACTTAAGTGATACAATCAAAGCTTTTTCGATTCTTTTAGTTACTGATTTATGGATCGGATTTCACTCGACCCATGGTTGGGAACTAATGATTGGTTCGATCTACAGCGATTTTGGATTGGCTCAGAATGATCAGATTATATCTGGTCTTGTTTCCACTTTTCCAGTGATTCTAGATACAATTGTGAAATATTGGATTTTCCATTTTTTAAATCGTGTATCTCCTTCGCTTGTAGTAATTTATCATTCAATGAATGAATGAAGAATTTATTAGATCTTTTTCTTTATACTTCTACCTTATTTACTTCAAGGTATTCTTACTATAGTACAATTCTTTCAGTACAATCAATACAATGGCAAACTTGTGGATAGGGAATTCTACTAGATACCTATCAAATTTATTGTAGAAATTCCGGGGATCAATGATTGGACCATGCAAAATAGAAATACTTTTTCTTGGGTAAAAGAACAGATGACTCGATCCATTTATGTATCGATCATGATATATGTAATAACTCGAGCATCTATTTCAAATGCATATCCCATTTTTGCACAGCAGGTTTATGAAAATCCACGAGAAGCAACTGGACGAATTGTATGTGCCAATTGCCATTTAGCTAATAAGCCCGTGGATATTGAAGTTCCGCAAGCTGTACTTCCTGATACTGTATTTGAAGCAGTTGTTCGAATTCCTTATGATATGCAACTGAAACAAGTTCTTGCTAATGGTAAAAAAGGAGCTTTGAATGTAGGAGCTGTTCTTATTTTACCCGAGGGATTCGAATTAGCCCCCCCTGATCGTATTTCTCCCGAAATGAAAGAAAAGATGGGCAATCTTTCTTTTCAGTGTTATCGTCCTAATAAAAGAAATATTCTTGTGATAGGTCCTGTTCCCGGTCAGAAATATAGTGAAATCGTCTTTCCTATTCTTTCCCCCGACCCTGCGACGAAAAAAGACGTTCACTTCTTAAAATATCCCATATATGTAGGTGGGAACAGAGGAAGGGGTCAGATTTATCCTGATGGTAGCAAGAGTAACAATACAGTTTATAATGCTACATCTGCTGGTATAGTAAGCAGAATAGCACGTAAAGAAAAGGGGGGATATGAAATATCCATAGTTGATGCATCAGAAGGACGTCAAGTGGTTGATATTATACCTCCAGGACCAGAACTTCTTGTTTCAGAAGGTGAATCCATCAAGCTTGATCAGCCATTAACAAGTAATCCAAATATAGGAGGGTTTGGTCAGGGAGACGCGGAAATAGTGCTTCAAGATCCATTACGAGTCCAAGGCCTTCTGTTCTTCTTGGCATCTGTGATTTTAGCACAAATCTTTTTGGTTCTGAAAAAGAAACAGTTTGAAAAGGTTCAATTGTACGAAATGAATTTCTAGATCTAGAGATTTCTTAAAATA